GCGAAGACCGCTTGCGTAGAAAAAAAAAGATGGATTCGTATTCACATACATGAGAATTATATAAGAACAAGAAAAATCTTGGATTCAAAATTGATTTTTTTTGTATAGAAAAATCCTTCCAATTGCAATACTCGTATAGACAAAACCGAAAAAAATGCAAAGAAGAGGCATCTTTTACCCGGTAACGTAGGGTTTGAACCAAGATTTCTAGATGGATGGGATAAGGTATTACTACATCTAACACATAATTAAAATGTGATAATTTGTCTTCTAAAAAGGGAAATATTGAATGAATTGATTGTAAATTATAAGATTTTTTTAATTGTTTTCCTTCGAAAGAGGATCCTAATCTTAGGGAAAATGGAATTTCTACAATCACTGCAAATAAAACAGATATCATTTGATAATAGAAAAGACTGGTATGCCCAAAAAAGTGATTTTGGTTCAAATCCTTACTGGGAATAATCAAACGATTCTGTTCATACATTCGCAAAATTAAGCGTTTCACAATTAGTGAACTATATTTTTTTTCATAATCCACATTTTCGAAGAAAATAGAGCGATTTCTATTTAATCTATTTAAACCATGATCATAAGCAAGTACATAAATATACTCCCGAAAAAAAAGTGGATATAAAAAACTCTGTTGCCGAGCCCCATTGAATTCTAAATATCCTTGAAATTTATCCATTTGGATTGAAATTTTATTTGAACTGAAGGTAAAGTCTTTATTTTCTTGAGTTCTGAAATGACACATAGTGCGATACAGTCAAAATAAGGTATTAGACTACGAAAGCAATAGATACCTCATAAACAGGTAGACTGCTAACCGGATTCTCGATCTTTAATAGGTTTCTGTTCGTTATATTATAGAATAACAAAACAAGATGATTAGAAATCCTTTATTTTTTTAACCTAATCGCTCTTTTGATTTTGGAACAATATATATTATATATATATTTTTTTATCAATATACTGCTTCTTTTACACATCCATCTCCAACCTAACCCAAACGGACTAGGGAAAAAAATAATTAGGACTCATGAAAAATTTATAATAACACGCAAGAAAAAAATTCCTTCCCATACCCGTATTAGGCACTAATCTATTTTTAACATTTAATTAGATCGGGTAATTTTTCAAATTACGAATGGAAGCTCGTTTCTTTTTTTTTTTTCCTGGAATCAGGAAAACTGGGTTTTTTATCCATCCATTTATATTTATTCACTTGACCCAAATTGGAATTCCTTTTTTTTTTTCGACATCGAAAACGAAGGTTGTACCGATCAGGAAAGCAAAAAAAAATGTTATCTGAATTCTCCCTTGATACGACATGCTATTTTTTCCATTCATTCCTTTCAGGATCAGTCGTGGTCTTACAAACTCTACCGCGGATCTGGACGAATCCTTTTCTTCATATAAATGTGTAAAAGATGCTAGTCGCACTTAAAAGCCGAGTACTCTACCGTTGAGTTAGCAACCCCCAAAAAACAAAAAAAGAAAGTACTGCAAATATGTAGATACAACCAGAATAAAAAAAATCCAATAATGTGTGCGTCAGGGATAAATAGATCCATTTATCTATGAGAGAATTATATTTGGTCCATACACTGTTGTCAATATGATTGTTAATTTTTAATATAGTGAAAAGAACAGAAAAAATAAATAAAAAAGCTTAACTCCTTGGTTTGTTAGTTCATACAATGAATGAAAACTAAGCCAGTGTAGGGTAATCTCAAATCTTTTTATACTTTTTTTAGACCCATTTTTTATGGCCTTTAATTTTTTATGAATAATTCAAAAATTATTCATATAATATAATAATATATATATATTTATAAACTAATATATATATTACTATATATATATTAGAGATTTATATTCAGAATGAATCTATTAATTTATATACAGTATTATTTTCTATACAGTAAAATTTTGTATTTATACAAAAATTAGAATTTATATAATATAGATCCAAAATTGTTTTCATAAATTTGTTTATGATTATAAAACATAGTAGTTGTTAGCAGGGTATTTTTTAGGATTCGTACCTTAGCTAATAATAAATCGAAATTCGAATAAATCAAAATAAATATGATATGATGGGAGCGAAAGAGGAGGAAAGAAAAAAGTAGATAAAATTTGATACCAAGCTATATACGAGTCTTTCACATCCTCTTTTTTATATTTCATTAATTCAATTTCGTTTTATTAAGACTTAATTCCGTAAAAATCCCTGCCTTCTTTGAAATATCATGAACTGTTCTTGTTGGTTGAGCGCCTTTTTTAAGAAAATCGAGAATAACAGGAAGATTTAAATAAGTTTGATTTGTTATCGGATCATAAAAACCCACCTTGTGAAGATCTCTTCCTTCTCTTCGGGATCGAACATCAATTGCAACGATTCGATAAACGGCTCATTGGGATAGATGTATATGAATAATACCCCTCCCTAGAAACGTATAAGAGGTTTTGGCCTCGTACGGCTCGAGAAAAAAAATGCACTGAATAGAAGTTACCTCTCTGTATAAAATTCAAATATTAAATAGATTACTAAAAACATTAAATAAATTAGCCAGTATTAAAACCCTAAATATTTTTTCCATAAAAAGCATTCGTAACATTCGTACTCTCATAACTCAAGTTAAATAACTCTCAAATATCTCAACAGAGAATCCTTAAGTACTTTTTTTATTGAGTAGTCTCTAACCCTTTTTTGTTTGTCTCCTTTTTTTAGAATCAAATTTGATTCTTCGTTCTAATCTAGTTGTTCAAACAATTGAAAACTGGATTTCCTTGTTTCAGGATTCTTTATCCTTACTTTGAATCTTTGGGTTTAGACATGACTTCGGTGATCTTAAATCGTTTTATTAAAAAAGGGCAGCAACAAGCCCCTTATTTTTTTTTATGATTTCTTTTCTTTCTATCAAAGAATCATATAAACGCTTGATTCACGCATGATAGACTTTTTATTCAAAGAATTTTACAATTTTCAGAAAATTTCCTTTTCCATTGTAAAATTGCTTGAAAGGGCTTTTTTCAATATAAAAATAAAAAGACTTACGAAGTTGTTCCAACTTATTGATTCGCACTAACCCTAGATCCTTACTCTTGCGAAAGGAATAAAAACTTTATATTCTCCTCGAGCTCCATCCTGTACTCTTTTTTATATTCCAAAAAAGTGTAGAACTCTAGTAAAATAGAACACAAAATGTCGAGCCAAGAGCACCTATATTCCTATATAAAAAGTGGCGGATCAAAAAATCCACAGCAGATCATGTCCTTCAATTCAAGTCGCACGTTGCTTTCTACCACATCGTTTTAAACGAAGTTTTACCATAACATTCCTCTAGTTTGTGTAATTGATTCAAGTATGGAATCATGAATAGTCATAGTTCAGTCAGTATATCGGAATCTATACTTTTTCTTTCTCTATGAATGGAATAGTGAATTTACGCGTAAAAGGTTCAGTCAGAATTCAAACGAATCCCAGATTAGATTGTATATATGTAAAATCTAAAATTTGAATAGAAATCTATATTTATATATATATATATAAATATAGATTTTTTTTATTAACACTCTTAGAATCTATGGTTCTACCTTACTTAACCCGCATCACACACAAATTAAAAAAGCAAATAGATTTTTTTGAATTCGGTTGAAATGCTGAAAAATAAGGTTATTCTTCTTTTCATTTCAATATTTTATTCTTAAAAAATATTAGATTTTTAAACCGAAAGTTATTCCGGTACTCTGGGACGGAAGGATTCGAACCTCCGAATAGCGGGACCAAAACCCGTTGCCTTACCGCTTGGCTACGCCCCATTTCGATTTTTATTCAAGACTACTAAAAGAGTAATATTGCTATTGGTTGTTCGTCAATTCAATTTAAACCCAAATTAAATATAGATTACATTGGTGTTAGAGTTTTGACACATGTAGATAGCAAATCAAACTTACTTTATTGATCATTACATAGAATTCAATTAACATATTGTATGAAAATATTATTTCTTTAATTCTCATAAGAGAATGAAAGGATTTTTGATTGAGTAAGTTCAACAAAGTCTTTTTAGACTATCTTTTTTTATTTTTTTCCTTATATAAAAAATATATTAATAACTCAATCAAAATAAAATTATCCACAAGAACACCCATTTTTGTTATGCTTAATATATTTAATTTGATCTGTATTTGTTTGAATTCTGCCCTTTTTTCAAGCACTTTTTTAGTCGCCAAATTGCCGGAGGCCTACGCCTTTTTAAATCCAATCGTAGATGTTATGCCCGTAATACCTCTTTTCTTTCTTCTCTTAGCCTTTGTTTGGCAAGCCGCTGTAAGTTTTCGATGAAATTCTTAATACTGTCTTAAAAAAATTCACGATTTTGATTCTTCCAACAATTCCAAAGATCAAAAAAATCTTGACGTATGAACGAACTCTCAATTCAAACATGCAATTTTTTTGGTAGCCATACGAAATCTGGATCATTCTATTTCCTAAATTTTATCCTCTTTTCCCTAAATGAAAGAACCTAATTAGATTCGAGTTCACAAAAAAAAATATCTAGATGTTGGTATGCAAATCTGTTTGAATATGAAAGCCTCGACTATTATCTTATTACAAATGACTTTCTGAAACTTTTTTTTTATTTTTTTTTCTCGAAAAGAATAAATCACTTGATTTATTGGTATCAAAATTAGATATTTGGTATAAAAATAGAGAATCTATTCTCTTTTTTTTTTTTTAGTAAGATCTTGGAGATTGTGTAATGCTTACTCTCAAACTTTTTGTATACACTGTAGTTATATTCTTTGTTTCTCTCTTCATATTTGGATTCCTATCTAATGATCCAGGACGTAATCCGGGACGTGAAGAATAAAAAAGAAAGGTTTTTTATTGCTTTATTTAATTAGTGGAAATGGTCGAATTTTAGTAGGATTTTATCTATTACACATCATCAAAAGGAAAAAGGGAAAGAGAGGGATTCGAACCCTCGGTACGATTAACTCGTACAATGGATTAGCAATCCAACGCTTTAGTCCACTCAGCCATCTCTCCTAATCGAAAAGGGATACTTAATTAGGTTCATTAGAAAAAAAAAGGCTTGAAAAAGAACCTTCTCCACTTTATTCTTAAAAAGCTTTATTTTTTTTATAGATTATTCTTTAGATTATATATATTTTTTCATTTTCTATATTTTATTATATATAGATAATTTCTTTTTTATTATATAAATATATTTATCACCTATTTATATATAAATATATATATATATATATTACTATTATATAACTTTTTTTATAGAACTTTCTCAGTAATTCTATTTATATCAAAAATTTAGATAAAGATTAGATAAAGAAAAGGCGCGAACTGAAAAGCGAAATAAATAAAACCACAATAATAGAAATAGAGAATCCTTTTTTTATTTTGTCTCGTCAAAACACAAGTAAAAGATCTTTTTTATTTTAATAGCCTGGCCTGGTCAGTCCCCAGCCGGGCCTTTTTTGTTAAAGTTAAAAAGACTCATCCGATGAATTTTTAGACAAAAAAGATCTGAAATTGAAAAAAAAAAAATGGAATCAAATCTACTTTTACTAATTTTATTTAAGTCTACGCGTCAACCCTAGAATTTTCTAATTTTTTTTTTTCAATTTCAGATCTTTTTTATTACACCCCCGATTACTTTGTTCGACAAAAGGTCAATTTATATGTAATAATGGCATTGTAGCGGGTATAGTTTAGTGGTAAAAGTGTGATTCGTTCCTTTAATCCCTTTAATAGTTAAAGGGTCTCTTGGTTTGATTTATCTTCCGATCAAAAACTTTATTTCTTAAAAGGATTTAGTCCTTTCCCTTTCAATGAAAGATTCAAGGAAGATTATAGATTCTCGTAATTTGTATCCAAAGACTCTAATCAATTGTAAATTTGGATTATGAAATTCCGAAACATAATTTTTGAATTGGATGACTATTTACAATTCAATAAGTATAACAAGAGGATCCATGGATAAAGCTAGAAAAGTTTCTTTCTAATCGTAACTAAATCTTCAGTTCTATTCATTGTTTAGTATAGAAAAATTGAAGCAAAATAGCTATTAAACGAGAACTTTGGTTTACTAAAGACATCGACATATTATATTGTTTTAGCTCGGTAGAAACCAAATACTTTTCCTAAGGATTCCTTTAAATAGAAATAAAGAACGAAGTAACTAGAAAGATTGTTCGAGTTCTCCTGATCTATCTTCTAGAAGGATCATCTAGAAAGCAAAATTTTCTGTGAAAGCACCCAGACGGAAAAAAAAAGCTAACATAGATATTATGGGTTGAATTTTGATTTCGTTCCCGTCTTATTTTTTTTATTTGGGAATTTCTCCATCCATCATAAAGGAGCCGAATGAAACCAAAGTTTCATGTTCGGTTTTGAATTAGAGACGTTAAAAATATAAAAATGATCCATCGACGTCGACTAAAACCCTTAGCCTTCCAAGCTAACGATGCGGGTTCGATTCCCGCTACCCGCTCGAAATGCAAAATTGCCCTTATTAGAATTTTCTCTATTCGAATTGTCTAATAGCAATTGTGTATTGACGTGAATTCAATACACAATTGCTAAAAAGATTTCGCACATTCTTTTTTTTAACATCAAAAAAGGCGAAAAGCGTCCATTGTCTAATGGATAGGACATAGGTCTTCTAAACCTTTGGTATAGGTTCAAATCCTATTGGACGCAATATCAATATAGATATAAATATCTTGATATTTATCCATTATTTACATTTCTATATATTATACATAATATATTTTTATTCTATTTCGAAAAAAAGATAAGAAAGAAATAGAATAAGAAATAAATTCTGAATGCTTTTAGATTTAATATTAAACAGATATTAGTTATATACTTATTTCTATTATATATATACTTAACTTATAGACTTCTATTTATAGAATTTTTAAAAAATTTCTTTAAAATTAAAGAATCAAAAAGAATCAAAAATAAGAATGATCAATTTCGTTTCTTTTTTTTTTATAATTTCTCTTGAAGTAGAAAACGTTCCAGTTGCTCTTGAATACCTTCTTTCAAAACGCTTTCTGCTTCAGCGGTTAATGTCTTGGTAGAGGATATGATTTCTTGGAACTGAGGTTTATTCGTTTTTAAGTAAGTGCGTAACTGAACGAGAAATTTTCTTACTTGTCCAATTTCTAATCCATCCAGATAACCATTTGTTCCAGTATAAATAGTCATTACTTGTTCTTCCACTGTGAGAGGGGCTGATTGGGATTGTTTCAGTAACTCACGCAATCGTTGACCTCTTGCCAATTGATTCTGAGTAGCTTTATCGAGATCAGAAGAAAATTGGGCAAAGGCTTCTAATTCAGCGAATTGAGCCAATTCCAATTTTAATTTTCCAGCTACCTGTTTCATAGCTTTAATTTGAGCGGCGGATCCGACTCTCGAGACAGAAATCCCTACATTAATAGCAGGTCTGATTCCAGCAT